TTCCATTTAATCTATTCCATAATATACAAATTGGAAAGTAATCCAGTTAACATAATCAAATACTTTATTCATGAAAATGACAAAACAGAGATCTCTAAATCTAGATGTTTCAAACCGTTCTATTCTTTTGTTCTTATGATGTTTTTGAGGACTCGAATCTATTGATTAATTCAGAATCTCTGTCATTCCTATTATTTTTTATATGATATGGATTTATACAGAAAAGACATCTCGGAAATCATATATATATACTAAATTAATAGAAATAGAACCGTACTATAAAAAAACTATCAAAGAGAAAAGAAAATTCGTTTATTCCAAGCTTGACTTGTACTCTTTTTTATTTGATTTGTATGTCTATTTATTGTCTATTACTAGGATGGCGGGATACAAGTAATGAATTTCCGACATCCTACGAAAGCAGTATAAAAAAAAAAAAGAGAAGGGTCTTACAGAATTTGTTGATCATACTTAAATTATAGGGATCAACAAAAATTCGGAACTTTTTACCGACTCAATATTATGTTAAGGAATCCCCGGTCCTAGAAATTCATTTCGTACAATTGAACCTTTTCAAACTGTTTCTTTTTAAGAACCAAAAAGATTTGTGCCAAAATAACAGATGCCAAGAAGAACAAAAGACCTTGGGCCCGTAATGGGTCTTGAAGCACTATTTCTGCATCCCCCTGACCAAACCCTCCTACATTAGGATTGCTTGTTAATGGTTGATCAAGTTTGATGGATTCCCCCTCCGAAACAAGAAGTTCTGGTCCTGGAGGTATAATATCGACCGTTTGATGTCCATCTGATGCATCAACTATGGTTATTTCATATCCTCCCTTTTCTTTACGTACTATTCTGCTTACTATTCCTGCGGATGTAGCATTATAGACTGTATTGTTACTCTTGTTCCCGTTAGGATAAATCTGACCCCTTCCTCTATTCCCACCTACATATATGGGATATTTTAAGAAGTGAACGTCTTTCTTCGTAACAGGGTCGGGAGAAAGAATGGGAAAGACAATTTCACTATATTTCTGCCCGGGAACGGGACCGATTACAAGAATATTCTTTTTATTGGGACGATAATTCTGAAAGGATAGATTTCCCGTCTTTTCTTTCACCTCGGGAGAAATACGATCAGGGGGGGCTAATTCGAATCCCTCGGGTAAAATAAGAACAGCTCCCACATTCAAAGCCCCTTTTTTACCATTAGCAAGAACTTGTTTCAGTTGCATATCATAAGGGATTCGAACAACTGCTTCAAATACAGTATCAGGAAGCACAGCTTGCGGAACTTCAATATCCACGGGCTTATTAGCTAAATGGCAATTAGCACATACGATTCGTCCAGTTGCTTCTCGTGGATTCTCATAACCCTGCTGCGCAAAAATGGGATATGCATTTGAAATAGATGCCCAAGTTATTACATATATCATGATCGATACAGAAATAGCTCGAGTCATCTGTTCCTTTACCCTCAAAAAAGTATTTCTATTGTACATGGTCCAATCATTGATCCAGGAATTTCTACAATAAATTAGAAAGGTAGCTAGCTGGTATAGTTCCCTATCTACGAGTCTGCCATTGTACTGGAATAATTGTACTAGAATATAGGACGAATACCTCGGACGAGTGGAAGTATAAAGAATAAGTAAGATTGAAAATACTTTCTTTATTCACGAAGAAACATTCTGAATTGATTGATATCGAGGATCAAATGAGTTCCTTATTCATTCATTGAATGATAAATGACTACAAGTGAGGGAGATACGCGATTTAAATAATGGAAGATCCAATATTTCACAATTGTATCTAGAATAACTGGAAAAGTAGAAACAAGACCAGATATAATTTGATCGTTATGAGCCAATCCAAAATCGCTGTAGACCGAACCAATCATAAGTTCCCAACCATGGGTCGAGTGAAAGCCGATCCATAAATCAGTAACTAAAAGAATCGAAAAAGCTTTTATTGTGTCACTTAAGTTATAAAGGAATTCTTGAATCCAAGAATTAAGAATGACAAGTTCTTCATTACTCAGAATGAAATAACCACTTAGAATAGTGAAACATATTATATTTGTCGAGAAATGCAAAATAATATGGAGATAATATTCATTGTATGTTTTGACCAATTGTATCGTTTCTTCGTGTATTCCTATACAAAGTTTTTGTAGAGGTATTTCCGGGTACTCTATCATTTCGTCCAACAGGGAAAGTTCTTCTAATTCTATAAATCTTTCTAGAAGATTTTTCTCTTGAATATCATTCAAAAAAATCTCAGATTGACGGGTATTCCACCAACTAGTAACCCAGGGTTCCAGACTTTTCTTAAATGAGAGAGAAACCCACCAGGGCAAAAATACTATAACTACAATATAGGCGAGGGGGGTTAATACTTTCTTTTTTTTCATTTTTCTGAAGCATGAATTCTATAACAAGATATCGAACCTATGAATTTATTCCTATTTTTGTGTAATAATTTATTCCTTGGATTTGGATCTAGAAAAAAAGAAAACCCAATCCCCCCGCGGTTCAATTAATTATTGCGAAATGTTTCACCGTCTAACTACAGTCCCAGAATAACATATCAATTCTGAGTCTTGGATCTAAAAGGATGAATTCCGTATTACGAACTAAATTAAATGTTCGGATATATTTGATGAATGCATACTTAAATTAGATTAGACGTTTGGTTTACTAGTATAATGGAATTGAACCCCATACGCACACAAAAACGGTTTTAATAGAAATTTTTTTTATAGTTTTGTTCCTCCGTCTCCCAATTTTTTTCTATGCGTATGTAGATCGTCTCGGAGAAATTTCATCAAATACGTTTTGTTCGAATGAATATTCTGAAGAAACTTTAGTTGTATTAAAAAAAAATTAGCAAGTTCCTTTTCTCATGCTTAGAAAAAATGAATTTTTCGGTTCATTTCAAAATACTTCAATCGGTACTCGCAAGAAATAAGCCAATCCGGCAGCCTTTTGCTCAATTTCTCGTGGAGTAAAATTCTTATCAGTATGGGTTAAGGGAATGTCTCCTTGGCCTCTGACTTCCATATAAAGGACACGACGGGGATAAAGACCTTCTTTAACCTCCATTCTGATAGATTGGATATCCCCCATAAGGAAACGGAGGAAAATCCGACGATTTATCCCAGGAAATCCCCAACGAAAAATACACACTATTCCTTCTTTTCTATCAAATCGGTCATAGCCACTACCCACATTCCACGAAATGGTGCACCACAAATAGGAACTAATGAATAAACCTGCGATCCCATAGAAAGACATCACGATCCCTTGTGGAAAAAAAACGATTTCCTGAGAAGGAAATACAGATATTAGATTTCTACCAAGATAACTTGAAGTTCCAACCACTAAGAATCCCAATGAACCTAAAAAAAGGATACAGGCCCAATAAAAATTACTTGTTTTTCGAGACCCCGTTATAAGTTCTATCCATATATGTTTTGATCGCCAGTTCATACTATACTAAATCCAGTTGCATTCGATTAGAATTGAGAGAATAACCCAAATGAATTTGACTTTATTCTTCTTGACCCCAAAGTAACTCTCATCAACTAGCACGATTTTTATGGGAACCATTAGGAGTAATTGGTTAGATACATTGACTTTCTATTTTAAATATTCGCCGATCTATTTTTAACCAGCCATACCCGCATTGCATGTCCATGCATTTCTATTTATACAGATATCATGTATCCGTCGTATGCATAAGAGTTCTTTTATTTGTGTTCAGAAAGAGCCGCGCATCGTGCCATATTACACTAATGTTAAAAAAAAAATTGATGAGATTTGGTTTGGTCCCGTTGGATCTAGACAATCTTATTTTTTTGGACATAAAGAAATAAAGAAGCCATTGCAACTGCCGGAAATACTAGGCCCACAAAAGGCACAAAAATGGAGGGTAAGTTAAGATCTGTCATAGAATGGTTGCCCCGATTTAAATTTAATATTTATACCTATTTTATACCTATTATATTATAAAGATATCTTATGATACGTATATCTATTATATATAGAAAGAATAATATTAATTAGTTAATAAGTAGTTAATAAGTGCAAGGAATGTAAAACTAAATTTAAGTATATCCTTTTGCCTTTCTACATGAATATGTATCATATCAAATTTAATTTATTGTTCTTCCCCTGTCCTTATCTTCTTTCTATCTTTCTAATATATAATATATTAGATAATATATTATCCATTTAGTAGTACTAAGTATTAGTAGTATTAAGTAGTTTTTTTATTAAAGAGTTTATTTTATTATGAGTTCACGACTTTAGATTTTTTATCGTTTAAGTAATCTAATCTGACAAGGGGGTTTTCCATAGTAAAAAGTAGGGTTCTCAGTAGATATATAAATAAACATCTTTCTATTCTATGATATCTTCTATATTTCGATATTTGATATGATTAGCTATAAAATATAATTAAGGTATAGTTATATTTCATTATGTTTATTTCATACATTCTTGTTATATATTTCATTATTGTCTATATTAATATGTAAAAAAAAAAGGGTCGGAGAAAATTATTTTGATTTTCTTTTCCCCAATTCTTCGAAAGGAGGAATTTGTTCTTTTATTCGGTCGATAATGGGTTCCTGATTACTAAATTATGAATAGAGGTAGGATAAAAAAAAGCAGATCCGGAGGAAAAGAGAAAAAGAATTATTCGAAACTTCTGACTCTACTACAATATTACAAGTAAAACTTATGTCACCAAAGAAAACACTATTCTTCGTAAGTTTTTTTTTTTTTATTTATTACAATGAAAAATATAGAAATACTTGTTCACTACAAGACAAATAATTGAATGTAGTGCTATACTTTAATTTTCATTTGTTGAATTTGGATTCAAAGGAAAGAAATCGTGAAGTTGAAATAACTCACTCAGAACGCCTTTTAAAGGATTACGCGGTACGATTGGGTCGAATAAGCCCTTCTGGAATAAATACTCAGCCTCTTGTGAACCCTCGGGTACTGTCGTATTCAATGTTTGTTCAATTACTCTTTTACCCGCGAATGCAATATAGGCATTTGGTTCGGCAATAATAACATCTCCCAACATACCAAAACTGGCTGTTACTCCACCAGTTGTAGGAGATGTAAGAATTGATACATAGAATAACTTTTTATTTAACTGATAATCATATGAAGCAGAAGATATTTTAGCCATTTGCATCAAGCTCAAACTTCCTTCTTGCATTCGTGCTCCTCCCGAAGCACACACAATAATAACAGGCAGAGATCGATTAGTAGCATATTCGATCAAACGGGTAATTTTCTCGCCGACCGCGGTCCCCATACTACCTCCTATGAACTGAAAATCCATAACCCCAATGGCTATCGGAATACCATTTAATTGACCTATGCCTGTTTGAACAGCTTCAGTTAAACCTGTCTCTCTTTGATAAGAATCTATACGATCTCTATAAGGCTCTTCTTCTGAATGAAATTCAATAGGGTCTATAGAGACGATATCCTCATCCATAGGATCCCAAGTGCCCGGATCAACCGAAAGTTCGATTCTATCTAAACTACTCATTTTCAAATGATACCCACACTGTTCACAAATATTCATTTTTGACCTAAAAAATTTTTTATAGTTTAACCCATAACAATTTTCGCATTGAACCCATAAATGTTTGTATTTTTGACTTATATCGATATCATTAGAGTCCTCATCATTAGAGTTCTCTCTTATATTGAAATCGTTGCCATTACTATCAGTCTTTATATTAGAACCCTCGCTTTCACTACCACTTATACTTTCAGTACAAATAAAACGATAAAGATTACTGTCACTGTAATTGTCGGTACCGCCTGAAAGAGAACTATTAATAGTGACTTCAAAACGAAGATAACTGTCAATGCAACTATTAATGTGATTATTCCAATTAAATTGAGTATCATATATGTAAGGATAATAGTAGTGATTCTTACTTTTATACTCACTATCAAAATAATTCGAAAAAAAGCTTTCTAGTTCACTCAGAAAAGAACTATCATTGTCAATCTCAAAAATCTGATTTTCAATATCAAAATATACAGAATAACTGTCATCATTACTATCCCTAACTAAAAAAGTGTCATCAGAGATCAAACTCCAAATATTCCTGATATCAAATAAATAATCAACATTAATTAAACTATAACTGTCACTATTACTCCAATTAGTAGTGTTTTCCCCCGTATCATTTAGAACGGATTCGTCGTTTCCACTGGTATATCCAATAGCATCAGAAATACCCATTGATTTACTTAGCCTACACCTATGTTCTAATTTTTCGTTAAACAACATAGAATTAACCCACTCTTTTTCCATAGAACCTTCCCGCCCCCTATTTGATGAAAATACAATAGATGAATAGTCATTCGATAAATAATCATTTATTTTACTGTTTTAATTCCTATCAGAATTAAGTATATGGATCCAATCATTAGGTATGTCATGTACAAATTCCCAAGTTAAGGAAAAGATATTTTTTTTCCTATAAATATAAATAAGGATATCATATAATCTCGTATCGTATAATAATATGTTTCTATTGTAACATGGAACGAAAAAGACAATATACAGGATGTAAGTAGAAATAATCCTTCCCTGACTTGATCTATAGCCTGAGACTGCGGAATATAAAATGATCCGCAAATCCCAAGTATCCATACTATTAATTATGTAATTATGGATCTAATAATAAACACTAGAAGTATGGGGTTGTTTAGTCTTCGATCTTGTATATAGATTTTATATAATCTATATACTAAATACCACTAGTATATAGATTACTATATATTTACTATAATTTAAAATTTAATTTAATTTACTAGTTACTATCGAGTACTATAACTATATTATTAGTATCTATTTATTCTATTAATTATTCTATTAATTATTATATATAGTTCTTTATATTATTTTTATATATAGTTTTTTATATTATATCTTATTATATCTATAGTACATTTAGTTTAGTATACTTATTCTTTATTCTATGCAGTCGGCTCAATCCTTTTTTTTTAGGAAAAGATTGGGCCGAGTTTAATTGCAACAATTAGAAGAATAAACGGGAATCAGTGAATTCTGCGTGCTTATTTTTTGATATCTAGCTTATCTACTGGTTCGAACTCGAATTTGATCTCCTTCCATACTTCACAAGCGGCAGCTAGCTCAGGACTCCATTTACAAGCTTCACGGATAATTTCATTACCTTCACTAGCAAGATCACGTCCCTCATTACGAGCTTGTACACATGCTTCTACAGCCACTCGATTAGCTACTGCACCCGGTGCATTCCCCCAAGGATGTCCTAAAGTTCCCCCGCCGAACTGTAGCACAGAATCATCCCCGAAGATTTCAGTCAAGGCAGGCATATGCCAAACATGAATACCCCCGGAAGCCACGGGCAAAACACCTGGCATAGAGACCCAATCTTGGGTGAAGAAAATACCACGACTTCGGTCTTTTTCAATAAAATCATCACGTAATAAATCGACAAAACCTAAAGTCATCTCACGTTCCCCTTCCAGTTTGCCTACTACTGTACCAGCGTGAATATGATCTCCACCAGACATACGTAATGCTTTCGCTAGTACACGAAAATGCATACCATGATTTTTCTGTCTATCAATAACTGCATGCATTGCGCGGTGAATGTGAAGAAGTAGGCCGTTGTCGCGGCAATAATGAGCCAAGCTAGTATTTGCGGTGAAGCCCCCGGTTAAATAGTCATGCATTACGATAGGAACTCCCAATTCTCTAGCACATGCGGCTCTTTTCATCATTTCTTCACACGTACCCGCAGTCGCATTCAAGTAATGTCCTTTGATTTCGCCCGTTTCGGCTTGCGCTTTAAAAAGCGCTTCGGTACAAAATAAGAAACGATCCCTCCAACGCATAAATGGTTGGGAATTCACGTTTTCATCATCCTTGGTAAAATCAAGTCCACCACGTAGACATTCATAAACCGCCCTACCGTAGTTCTTTGCGGATAATCCCAATTTTGGTTTAATGGTACATCCCAATAGGGGACGACCATACTTGTTCAATTTATCTCGTTCGGCTTGGATGCCGTGGGGCGGGCCTTCGAAAGTTTTTGAATAAGCAGGGGGAATTCGTAGATCCTCTAGACGTAGAGCTCGTAAGGCTTTAAAACCAAATACATTACCCACAATGGAAGTAAACATGTTAGTAACAGAACCTTCTTCAAAAAGGTCTAAAGGATAAGCTACATAAGCAATATATTGATTATCTTCCCCAATAACTTTCTCGATGCTGTAGCATCGTCCTTTGTAACGATCAAGACTGGTAAGTCCATCAGTCCACACAGTTGTCCATGTACCAGTAGAAGACTCGGCAGCTACTGCAGCCCCTGCTTCTTCAGGTGGAACCCCCGGTTGTGGAGTTACTCGGAATGCTGCCAAGATATCCGTATCCTTGGTTTCGTATTCAGGAGTATAATAAGTCAATTTGTAATCTTTAACACCGGCTTTGAATCCAACACTTGCTTTAGTCTCTGTTTGTGGTGACATAAGTCCCTCCCTACAACTCATGAATTAAGAATTCTCACAACAACAAGGTCTACTCGATATGGATTAGGCGTAAATAAATGAAATGAAACCTTTGACAAAAATCCTTGCAAAAAAATATTCAACTAATATTAGCAACTAATTACAATGTTAAGTGTTAAGTTAAAATGGTTCATTATTAGACCATGTATTTGATTCGTCAAATCCATTATTATTGTATACTCTTTGATATATATGACGCAACCCAATCCTTGTTTTGCAAGTTTATAATTCTTATTATTAATCTAATAAATACTAAGAAAAATTGAAAAATTCCCCCTTGACAGTGATATATGTTGTATATATATGTAAATCCTAGATGTAAAAATAGGCATAATTCACCCACGAAAAGGTGTAAAAAAATCGGTGGAAATTCATATGCAAAAATTGATATGCAAAATAAGAACAATGGGTGGTAAGATCGAAATAATGAATCATAAATGAGTTCGGGTTCGAATTCCATATCTATCCATATTATCTATTATATATAGATATAGACGGTGTTTTGCATAATGATAAACACATTTACTCACAATTCTTATTTATCTACTTGATAAAATAGGATTGGTTGAGCTTGAAAATTTACTTATTCAATGAGTAAACGATTGAATTGAATTCGTTTGGGTAGTACCGACTAAATCGAATGCTAACTTCAGTTATTTCTTATTGAATTAATCGATCAACTTGCTATCGGACATTGATCTTCGATTCGGTACTCTTCGATCCAAAATTTTGACATATTTCACTTTAATTATGATTATGAGAATAAATCCTACTACTTCTGGTCCTGCGGTTTCTACACTTGAAGAAAAAAACCGAGGACGTATCGCTCAAATTATTGGTCCAGTACTGGATGTCGTTTTTTCCCCGGGCAGGATGCCTAATATTTATAACGCTTTGGTAGTTAAGGGTCGAGATACGGTAGGCCAGCAAATTAATGTTACTTGTGAGGTACAGCAATTATTAGGAAATAATCGAGTTAGAGCTGTCGCTATGAGTGCTACAGATGGTCTGACGAGAGGGATGGAAGTGATTGACACTGGAGCTCCTTTAAGTGTTCCAGTTGGCGGAGCGACTCTCGGACGAATTTTCAACGTTCTTGGAGAGCCTGTTGATAATTTAGGTCCTGTCGACACCCGTACAACATCTCCTATTCATAGATCCGCACCCGCCTTTATACAGTTAGATACGAAATTATCAATCTTTGAAACAGGAATTAAAGTGGTGGATCTTTTAGCTCCCTATCGCCGTGGCGGAAAAATCGGGCTATTTGGGGGAGCTGGGGTGGGTAAAACAGTACTCATCATGGAATTGATCAACAACATTGCCAAAGCTCATGGGGGCGTATCCGTATTCGGCGGAGTAGGCGAACGTACTCGTGAAGGAAATGATCTCTA